TAATACATTACAAAATTTTTCTTTAGCCAATGACCCAATAATAGAAGAAATTGGAATTTTTGTATCGAATTTCTTTCTAACATTATCTATTAGAAATGAGTTTTCTAGCATTTGACTACGTACCACTAAAGGATTTAGTCGCAAACTTGAAAGATAGCCCAGAAAGTCTAAATTATCTTTAGATAATTGATTTATATGGACCTTTTGCGATTGAAACCATACGGAAAAATGCCATTGCCATAAATTAACAAAGTAATATTTCCATTTATTCATCAGAAGCGGCGTATCCTTTGCTGCCAGAATGCATTTTCCGTGATATCTAACATAATGTATGAACGGATCCTTGAACAATTCTAGGATGTCCTGAAAATGAGTAACAAAGATTTTGACAAGATGTTCTATTTTTCCATAGAAAAAAATTCGTTCAAAAAGGACTCCAGAAGATGTCGATCGTAAATGAGAAGACCGCTTGCGTAGAAAAAATAAGATGGATTCGTATTCACATACATGAGAATTATATAAGAACAAGAAAAATCTTGTATTCAAAATTGATTTTTTTTGAGTATAAAAATTCTTCCAATTCCAATACTCATATAGGCAGAACCGCAATAAATGCAAAGAAGAGGCATCTTTTACGCGGTAACGGAGGGTTTGAACCAAGATTTCCAGATGAATGGGGTAAGGTATTAGTACATCTAACACATAATTTAAATGCGATAATTTGTCTTCTAAAAAGGGAAATATTGAATGAATTGATTGTAAATTATGAGATTTTGCTAGTTTTTTTCCTTCGAAGGAGGATACTAATCTTAGGGAAAATGGAATTTCCACAATCACTGCAAATAAGGCGGATATCATTTGATAATAGAAATGATTGGTATGTCCAAAAAGTGGATTTTTGCTAAAATCATTAGTGGAAATAATCAAATGATTCTGTTCATACATTCGAAAAATTAAACGTTTCACAATTAGTGAACTATATTTTTTGTCATAACCTGCATTTTCCAAGAAAATAGATCTATTTCTATTTAATCTATTTAAACCATGATCATGAGCAAGTACATAAATAGACTCTCGAAAAAAAAGTGGATATAGGAAATTGTGTTGCTGAGCTCCATCAAATTCTAAATATCCTTGAGATTCCTCCATTTGAATTGAAATTCGATTTGAACTGAGGGTAAAGTCTTTATTTTCTTGAGTTCTGAAATGATACATAGTGCGATACAATTAAAACAAGGTATTAGACTACGAAAGCAATAGATAGATACCTCATAAACAGGTAGACTCCTAAACGGATTCTCTATCTTCTTTTTAATAGGTTTATGTTCGTTATAAAATAACAAAACAAGATGATTAGAATGATTAGAAATCCTTTATTTTTTTCAACCTAATCGCTCTTTTGATTTTGGAAATATATATATATATATTTTTTTATCAATATACTGCTTCTTTTACACATCCATCTCCAACCCAAACGGAATAGGGAAAAACAAATAGTTAGGACTCATGAAAAAAAATTGATAATACACGTAGTAAGAAAAAAAAGCCCTTCCCGTTTTAGGCACTAATATCTTTTTAACATTTAATTAGATCGGGTAATTTTTCAAATTACGAATGGAAGCTCGTTGCTTTTTGTTTTCCTGGAATCAGGGAAACAGGGTTTTTTATCCATTTATTCACTCGACCCAACTTAGAATTCCATTTTTTTCCGCACCGAAAATTCAAACACAAGGTTGTACCAATCAGGAAATAAAAAAAAATGTTATCTGAATTCTCCATTGATACGACATGCTGTTTTTTCCATTCATTCCTTTCAGGATCAGTCGTGGTCTTACAAACTCTACCGCAGATCTGGACGAATCCTTTTCTTCATACAAATGTGTAAAAGATGCTAGTCGCACTTAAAAGCCGAGTACTCTACCATTGAGTTAGCAACCCAAAACAAAAGTAATTAAAATTATGTAGATACAACCAGAATAAAGAATAAAAATCAATTCAATTACTAAATTGAATTTAGCAATACAATAAAAACATTAAACTAAAAGAAATCCAATCAATTTAAATTAAAAGTTCTAATTAATTCGGAACATAAAAAAATGAACGGATCATATAAAAATACGAAAAATGCTCAAATCAAATAAAAAGATATAAAATATTTCTCTTTATAAAGAAGACGAAATTGAATTTAAATTTTAAATAAAGGGTGCCTCCCTCTTATTCTTCTTATTCTTATGTTATTTATCAATTTTTTTTGTTCACTAAAAGAAAAAAAAAAAAAAAGACTTCTTTTATCACAGAAAATAAAAAGAATCTATCATTTGAATGCAGTAAAGTAGGAGTAGGAACTAAAGTAAAAAAAACCAAACCCATCTATGTATGGGTTGGGGATAAATAGATCTATTTATCTATGATCGAATTATATTTGGTCGATACACTCTTGTCAATATGATTGTGAATCTTGAATATGCCGAAAAGAATAGAAAAATAAATAAACAAGCTTAATCCCTTGGTTTTGTAGTTGTTCGTAATTACTCTCCAATGAATGAAAACTAACCCAGTTAGGGTAATGTAAAATCTTTTTTCTATTTATTTAGACTCATTTCTTTATTTATTGACTTGACTTTTTTTATGTATTTTTATCAATAAACTTATATATTATATTTATATATTATTTAAAATCATAAAAAAATTTATCAAAATCCATTTTTTTTATGATTATAGAACATGATTTAGTATTCCTACTTTAAGTAGGAATACTAAATACAAATAAATAGAAATTATAAAAAAATAATAAAAAAATAGGTATGAAAAGAGCGAAAGAGGAGGAAAAAAAAAAAGAGTAGATAAAATTTGATACAAAGCTATATATGAGTCTTTCACACCCTCTATTCTTTATATTTCATTAATTTAATTTCGTTTGATTAAGACTAAATTCCGTAAAAACCCCTGCCTTCTTTGAAATATCATGAACTGTTCCTGTAGGTTGAGCGCCTTTTTTAAGGAAATCGAGAATAGCAGGAAGATTTAAATAGGTTTGATTAGTTATCGGATCATAAAAACCCACTTTCCGAAGATCTCTTCCTTCTCTTCGGGATCGAACATCAATTGCAACGATTCGATAAACGGCTCATTGGGATAGATGTAGATGAATAATACCCCCCCTAGAAACGTATAAGAGGTTTTCTCCTCGTACGGCTCGAGAAAAAAAATAATTAAATGAGTAGAGTAGAAGTTAAGTCTATATATATAATTAGAATGTCAAATAGATTACTAAAAACATCAAATCAATTAGACAGTAATGAAATCCTAAATTCTTTTTTTTTAAGAAAAAGCATTCGTAACATTCGTACTCTCATAACTCAAGTTGGATAACTCTCAAATATCTCAACAGAGAATCCTTAGGTATTCCTTTTATTGAGTAGTCTCTAACCCTTTTTTGTTTGTCTCATTTTTTAGAATCAATTTGGATTCTTCTTTCTGATCTAGTTGTTCAAACAATTGAAAACAGGATTTCCTTGTTCGGGGATTCTTTATCTTTACTTTGAATCTTTGGGTTTAGACATTACTTCGGTGATCTTGAATCGTTTTATTAAAAAAAGGCCAGCAACAAGCCCCTTATTTTGGTTCTGATTTCTTTTCTTTCTATTAAAGAATCATACAAACGCTTGCTTCACGCATGATACACTTTTGTTTTGATCCAAAGAATTTAGAATTTTCCAATTTTAACAAAATTTCCTTTTGGATTGAAAAATTGCTTGAAGGGGATCTTTTCAATTTTTATATTGAAAAAAAGATAATACTTACGAAGTTTTTCCAACTTATTGATTCACACTAACCCTAGACCCTTACTCCTGAGAAAGGAATAAATACTTTATATTCTCCTCGAGCTCCATCCTGTAGTATTTTTTAGATTCCAAAAAATTGTAGGACTCTAGTAAAAAAGAACAAAAGATGTCGAGCCAAGAGCACCTATATTGCTATATAAAAAGTGGTGGATGAAAAAATCCACAGCGGATCATGTCCTTCAATTCAAGTCGCGCGTTGCTTTCTACCACATCGTTTTAAACGAAGTTTTACCATAACATTCCTCTAGTTTGGAACCAGTATGTAATTGATTCAATTATGGAATCATGAATAGTCATTGTTCAGTCAGTATATAGTAATCTATACTTTTTCTTTCTCTATGAATGGAATAGTGAATTTACGAAGAAAAAGTTTCAGTCAGAATTGAAATGAATCCCATATTAGATTGTATATATGCAAAATCTAAATTTTAATAGAAATCTCTATTTCTATATTTTTTATTAAATAAATAAAGGACTTTTTTTTTATTTGTTTTAATTCAAACTCTTAGAATCTATGTTTCCACCTTACTTACCCGGATCACACATAAGCAAATAGATGTTATTTGAATTCGTTTAAGTTTTAAAAAGAAAGGCAATACAAGATTGATTCTGTAATGACTATACTCTGGGACGGAAGGATTCGAACCTCCGAATAGCGGGACCAAAACCCGTTGCCTTACCGCTTGGCTACGCCCCATTTCAATTTCTATTCAAGACTACTAAAACAGTAATATTGCTATTGGTTGTTCGTCAATTCAATTTCACCCCAAATCAAATATAGATCAGATTGATGCTAGGATTTTGACACGTGTAGATAGCAAATCAAACTGAATTTATTGATCATTACATAGAATTCAATTAAGATATTGTATGAAAATATGATTTCTTTAATTCTCTTGTGAGAATTAAAGGATTTTTGATTGAGTAAGTTCAAGAAAGTCTTTTTAGACTATTTTTCTTTATTTTTTCCTTATATCAAAAATATATTAATAACTCAATCAAAATCAAATTATCCACAAGAAGAAAGAAGACCAAATTTTTTTTATGCTTAATATATTTAATTTGATCTGTATCTGTTTTAATTCTGCCCTTTTTTCAAGCACTTTTTTAGTCGCCAAATTGCCGGAGGCCTACGCCTTTTTGAATCCAATCGTAGACGTTATGCCCGTAATACCTGTTCTCTTTCTTCTCTTAGCCTTTGTTTGGCAAGCAGCTGTAAGTTTTCGATGAAATCCTTAATACTGTCCTAGAAAAATTCATGATTTTTTTTATTCCAACAATTAAAAAGATCAAATAAATCTTGACGTATGAATGAACTCTCAATTCAAACATTCCATTTTTTTTGTAGACATGCTAAATCTGGCTCATTCTATTTTCTGATTTTTCGCCCTTTTTTCCCTGAAAGAACCCATTAGATTAGAATTCACCGCAACACAATATCCTAAATCTTGGTATGAAAACATTTTGTAATATGAAAGGAAAGACTCAATATCTTAATTACAAATGAATTTCTGAAAACTCTTTTTTTATTTTATTTCTAGAAATAGTCAAAATCGCTTGATTTCTTGGTATCAAAATTGGATATGTGGTATAAAAATAGAGAATCTATTCTCTTTTTTTTTTTCAAAAAAAAAAAAGTAAGACCTTGGAGATTGTGTAATGCTTACTCTCAAACTTTTTGTCTACACTGTAGTTATATTCTTTGTTTCTCTCTTCATATTTGGATTCCTATCTAATGATCCAGGACGTAATCCGGGACGTGAAGACTAAAAAAGAAAGTTTTTTTTCTTGCTTGATTTAGTAGAAATGTTCGAGTTTTATTAGGATTTTATCTATTCCACATCATCAAAATGGGAAACGGAAAGAGAGGGATTCGAACCCTCGGTACGACTAACTCGTACAACGGATTAGCAATCCGACGCTTTAGTCCACTCAGCCATCTCTCCTAATCGAAAAGGGATACTTACTAGGGTTACATTACACAAAAAGTAATGCTTGAAAAAAAACCTTCTCCAGTTTATTCTTAACTTTCTTTTTTTTGTATAGATTCTTATTTTATTATATATAAATATAACATATAAATATAACTTTTTTTATTTCTAGATATAGAACTTTCTCAGTAATTCAATTTACATAAAAAAAATTAGATAAAGATTAGATAAAGAAAAGGATCGAACTCGAAAGAAAGATAAATAAAACTACATACAATAATAGAGAATCTTTTTTCTTTATTTTGTCTCGTCCAAACACAAGCAAAAGGCTCTTTTTGATTTCCACAGCCTGGCCTGGTCAGTCCCCAGCCGGGCCTTTTTTTTGTTAAAAAGGATCATCCCATGAATTTTTAGATAAAAATCTTTTATTTGATTTGAAATTGAAAAAAAAAAAAAAAAAAATGGAATCCTCTTTTCCTAATTTCATTAGGTCTACGCGTCAACGCGATCATTTTTTTTTTTTCAGGATTTTTTTCTGATCTTATTTATTTTGATTCCACCCCGATTACTTTGTTCGACAAAAGGTCAATTTATATACAATAATTCCATTGTAGCGGGTATAGTTTAGTGGTAAAAGTGTGATTCGTTCTATTAACCACTTTAATAGTTAAAGGGTCTCTCGGTTTGATTCATCTTCCGATCAAAAACTTTATTTCTTAAAAGGATTTAGTCCTTTCCCTTTCAATGAAAGATTCAAGGAAGATTATAGATTCTCGTAATTTGTACCCAAGGACTATAATCAATTGAAAAAATTGGATTATAAAATTACGAAACATAATTTTTTGAATTGGATGACTATTTACAATTCAATAAGTATGAGAAGAGGATCCATGGATAAAGCTAGAAAAGTATCTTTTTAATCGTAACTAAATCTTCAGTTCTCTATTCATTGTTTTATATAGAATAAATTGAAGCAAAATAGCTATTAAACGATAACTTTAGTTTACTAAAGACATCGACATATCGTTTTAGCTCGGTGGAAACAAAATACTTTTCCTAAGGATTCGGTTAAATAGAAATAGAGAACGAAGTAACTAGAAAGATTGTTCGAGTTCTCCTTTTCTATCTTCTAGAAGGATCATCTAGAAAGCAAATTTTTCTGTGAAAGCACCCAGAAAAAAAAGCTAACATAGATGTTATGGGTCGAATTTGGATTTTGATTTCGTTCCCGTCTTATTTTATCTGGGAATTTCTCCATCCGTCATAAAGGAGCCGAATGAAACCAAAGTTTCATGTTCGGTTTTGAATTAGAGACGTTAAAAATATAAAAATTATGAATTGACGTCGACTATAACCCCTAGCCTTCCAAGCTAACGATGCGGGTTCGATTCCCGCTACCCGCTCTAAATTCCTCGTTTTTAATAGATCCAATTTTATCTATTAGAATTTCGAATTGTCTAATAAAATTGTGTATGAATTCACTTCAATAATCAAAGTTATTGAAGTGAATTCATACACAATTGCTAAAAAGGGTTTCGCACATTCTTTATTTCTTTATTTTTTTTTCGAACAATTGGAAAAAAATGCGAAAAGAAAATCAAAATGAAAAGCGTCCATTGTCTAATGGATAGGACAGAGGTCTTCTAAACCTTTGGTATAGGTTCAAATCCTATTGGACGCAATGTATTTACATCTATTTATATACATGTTATATATATATTATA